CATATTTTATCATCTCATAAATATGAGTCAGAGATATATGGATATATCCATTTCATGTCAAAACAAATCCTTCATTTTTTTTTACGGAAATCAAATCTTTTACAAAATTCCTTTTATTTTTAGTAGAATAATTATCCTTGTCGTTGTTTATGTTTTGAGTTAGAACAAATTACTGTAATTCGTCCTCGTCTGCGGATCAGACGACATTTTTCACAAATTTTACGAACAGAGGCCCCTTTTTTCATATTTGTCATTCCTTACTTTAATTCCGAGTCTATTTCTTGGAAGAAAATAAGTTTCTTGAAATTTTGAACCTCGAATTGTATTCTCATGGGAAGGAATGTTGAAGTTGAAAAACCACTTAGTCCTTTGAATCATCCGAATCATCTGAATCGTTGTGGGGGAATCTATAAATTATACGGCCTTTGGTTAAATCATAACGGCTTATTTCAATCTTAACCCTATCTCCCGGTAGGATTCGTATAGAATTACGTCGTATCTTTCCTGAAATATAACCTAGAACTACCCCCTGTTCATTATCTAAACGAACGTGGAACATAGCATTAGGAAATGATTGAATAACCAATCCTTCTAATATAAATTTTTGTTCTTTCATTCCAAGCAAAAACTCCTTTTAAGGTACCAACTAATAGGGGGAAGAGAATAGATAACTTGCTCGTTCTATCACAAATAAATAAGAAATTTTTGATCTAACTCGGATATCAGAAGGATTACCATATATAACATAAAATTTCTCCACCAATTCCTTCTAGTCGAGCTTCCCGATCCGTCATTATACCTCGAGAGGTAGAAAGAATTACAATTCCCATTCCACTTAAAATTCTAGGAATTCGTTGATAGTTAGAATAGATTCGTAGACCAGGCCGACTGACTCTTTTTAAATTTAAAGTATTTCTATATGGTCCTTTCCTATTTCTTCTATGTCGCAGAGTTAAAACCAAAAAATATTTGTTTCTTTCTTGGTGTTTTCTCGCATTTTCAATAAAGCCTTCTCGTAAAAGTATTTTAACAATGCTTTCGGTGATGTTAGTAGATGCTATTCGAACTGTTCCTTTTCTATTCATGTCAGCATTTCGTATAGAGGTTATTATATCAGCAATAGTGTCCCTACCCATGATAAACTAAAATCAGTGGTGTCTCCGAATTTTTATATAATCAACATGCTTTTTTTATTAGTTTATTTTTTTTATGAATTAAAAAAAATAAAAAAAAAATTCAAAATGAAAGGTATATACGTGATACACAATCTACAATTTCATTCAAATATCCTACTTCTCATCTTATAATACCTCAGGAGCTAATGAAAGTATTTTAGGAAAGTTTTTTTTCAATTCCAGGGCAATCCCACCAAAAACTCTACTTCCTTTTGGATTTCCTTTTTGATCAATGATAACTGCAGCATTGTCATCATATCGTATTAGCAGACCATTGTCGCGTTTGAGTTCTTTACAGGTACGTACAATTACAGCTCTGATCACTTCTGATCTTTCTAAGCGCGTACTTGGTATTGCTTTTTTGATCACAGCAACAATAACGTCACCAATACGAGCATATCGACGATTGCTAGCTCCTATGATTCGAATACACATTAATTTTCGAGCCCCGCTGTTGTCTGCTACATTCAAATGGGTCTGAGGTTGAATCATATCTTCTTTTTATCTGTTCTTTCAATAAATGCAAACAAACAAAGGGCGAAAAAGAAAAAGAAATATTGTTTGCCAAAAATAAAAAGTAAAAAGAATCTACGGTTGTTTTTATCCCCAAGATCTATTTCCTTTGGTTCTACATTCCTATCCTGAAATAATGAATTGAGTTCGTACAGGCATTTTAGATGCCGCTATCGAGATAGCCCTTCGGGCTATATTTTCTGATACTCCGCTTATTTCATAAAGTATTCGACCGGGTTTGACAACAACTACCCAATATCGGGGGGATCCTTTCCCCGAACCCATACGGCTTTCCGCAGATTTTACTGTAACTGGTTTGTCTGGAAATATACGTACCCATATTTTTCCACCGCGGCGTGCATTTCGCGTCATTGCTCGCCGACCTGCTTCTATTTGTCTAGACGTGATCCAAGCAGGTTCAAGTGCCTGAAGAGCATATCTTCCGAAACAAATACGATTCCCCCGATAAGATATTCCCTTCATTCTTCCTCTATGTTGTTTACAGAATCTGGTTCTTTTGGGGTTATAGTTGATGGTTTTTTCTTAATTCCACCTCTACTACAGAACCGGACGTGAGAGTTTCTTCTCATCCGGCTCCTCGCGAATGAAAAAATTTCAATTTTAATTGAATATGAATATTTAAAAATTGAATTCGAATTAGAATAGAATTCTAAATTAATATATAGATTAATATATTCTAAATTTGAAAATGAATAAAAATGAATAATAAAAATGAATAGAATAATAATATTGAATTAAGATATACATTTAATAATACACTAAATCAATAGATTCTTTGATATTCATCTAATTTATTAGATATTTTTATATTAGGATATATAAGGAAATTTGAAATATATTATATATATAGTTTGTCTATATTTTTTTGTATAGATAGATTTTATTAGATTGCATTGCTAAAATAAAATGTGAGCAATTTAATAAAAAAGGAATTTTCGCGGGCGAATATTTACTCTTTCAATATCTATTTTAGTTTTATAGGATTAGTTTATCACTTTTCAGAATAGATGAATTGGTCTCTGGTTCGTTCCGCCATCCTTCCCAATGAATCATTAGGATTCTTTTTCAATTGAATCTTCTGTATTCATGGATTACATCGTTCCCATCGCCTCTTGATTAATGATTAGGTCTGAATTCTACAATGGAGCCCTTAATGAACTTTGTTCTTGAGCCAACCCTCTTAGTCTTTATTGGCCGGAGGCTCTTACTTTTTTCTTTTTTCTATGAATAGATTCATATCAGATAATTATGTGTGAATCTGTATTCATGCTTTATTACATTGTCTTTTATGATATGATTCAAAGACCTTACATAGTGGAATCGTATATCATTTAGATTCATTTTTTTCTTTCTTTCGCCTTTCCATTTATCCGCATCCCCCTCCTTTAATGTATATTTTTCTTTTTTTTTCTTTTGCTTGACAACTCATTTGATTTCTTGTTTATGAAAAAAAAAAAAATTCAGTTGCTGCAATGATAGGACCAAAATATCCTATCTTGACTGCTTCTTTGGATCCAGATAATGTGATGCGATGAGTTGGTTATTAGTTCTATAGTTATTAGTTCATACTTCATACTATGGGCTCTTACTTTTTTTTCGTATTAATTCTAACAAAAACCAACGAGTCACACACTAAGCATAGCAATTCTATCAAAAGAAGAGGTCAATCGAATTTTTATTCAACCTTATAGAATATAGAATTAAAAATGAGAATTGTTTTGATGGAAATTTGATGGAAAAAAGGCTGTCATTCTTTGTTCTATCGTTAAATCAAAACAGAAAGACAAGTCAAGTAAAGGCTTATTATTCCTCGTCTATAAATATCCAAATTTTGATACCCAATACCCCATAGATAGTTCGAAACGTATAGGCGTAATAATCAATTTTCGCGCGAATGGTTTGTAGGGGAACCCTACCCTTTCTTATCCAGTCAACACGTGCCTTATCTTTTCCACCGAGACGGCCCGCGATTTGTATTTTAATTCCTTTTGCCCCGGCTTGTTTGCCTAATTCAATAGCCTTTTTCATTGCTTTTCGAAAGGATACCCTATTTTTTAATTGTACGGCTATAAATTCTGCAAGAATTTTAGGGTGTCCATAAGGTTTTGCAATTTGTTTAATAGTAATGTTGAGTTTTCGGTTCACACAATTCAATTCTTTTTGTACGTTTATTTTGAGGTCTTCGACCGCTCGTGGTCTATTTTTTATTAATAATTTGGGAAATCCCATATAGATGATAACCTGTATCAGATCGATTCTTTTTTGAATTTCGATACGTGCAATTCCTTCGCCATATAGCGATGTTCTTGTATTTTTTTCTACATAATTTTTGATACAATTCCGTATTTTTTGATCTTCTTGTAGACCTTCAGAATAATTTTTTGGTTGTTCAAACCAAAGGGAATAATGATCTTGGGTTGTACCAAGTCTGAAACCAAGTGGATTTATTTTTTGTGCCATATTAGTAAAGTTTTAGCTCTCCTTTTATTAACAGTCTTAATAGTAAGTCGTCAAACTTTCTTAAAGTTGAAGAATTCACTGCAGCCCAAACTTGTTGTATATCTTCTTTTGAAAACGTGTGTATATTTTTTCTAAATTCTTCCATGAAGAATGTATCTTGTAATACAATAGTTATGTGACAAGTAGGTCTTTTTATCAGATAATTACGTCCTTTAGCTCGGGGTTTTAATTTTTTTATGGTAGTTCCTTTGTTAACTTCGACTTTCCTAATCATTAACTCTGTTTTGTTGGAACCCTTATTGTGCCTAGCATTTGCTGCCGCAGAATAAATCAATTTAAAGATGGGATAACATGCTCTATAGGGCATGAATTCTAATATCATAAGTGCTTCTTCGTAGGAACGCCCACGGATCTGATCAATTACCCTGCGTGCTTTGTCAGCAGACATTCTTATATATCGACCAAAAGCATATATTCCCCTTCTCCTATTCAGTTCGCTTAATTCATCGTTCTCTTCTTGCCTTGACTTTTTTATGATTCCCATTAAAGTTTACCTCCTATTAATGAACAATAAACATCTGTATTTTTTATATTAACTTAACGACGAGATTTATTATCGTTTTTTTTCCTGCCCTCGACGAGATTTATTATCGTTTTTTTCCTGCCCTCGTAAATGGAAAGTCGGTACAAATTCTCCCAATTTATAACCTACCATACGACTCTTTATGTAAATAGGCAAGTGTTCTTTTCCATTATAGATAGCAATTGTGTGTCTAACCATTGCGGGTATAATAGTAGATGCTCGAGACCAAGTTACAATTATTTCTTTTT